AGTTCTGGTCCTGGAGGGATAATATCAACCACTTGGCGTCCATCCAATGCATCCGTTATGGTTATTTCGTACCCCCCTTTTTCTTTTCGTATGATTTTGCTTACTATACCCGCTGCTGTAGCATTATAAACCGTATTGTTACTTTTTGTCCCGTCGGGATAAATCTGGCCCCTTCCCCTGTTACCACCTACGTATATTGGGTATTTTAAGAAGTGAACATCTTTATTAGTCGCGGGATCCGGGGAAAGAATAGGAAAAGTTATTTCACTATATTTCTTACCAGGAACAGGCCCTATCACAAGAATATTTTTTTTAGTGGGGCCGTAATTCTGAAAAGATAGATTGCCTATCTTTTCTTTCATCTCGGGAGAAATACGACTGGGGGGGGCTAATTCAAACCCTTCCGGTAAAATAAGAACGGCCCCTACATTCAACCCCCCCTTTTTACCATTAGCAAGAACTTGTTTCAGTTGCATATCATAAGGAATTCTAACAACTGCTTCAAACACAGTATCAGGAAGTACCGCTTGCGGAACCTCAATATCCACAGGTTTATTAGCTAAATGGCAATTGGCGCATACAATACGACCAGTGGCTTCTCGTGGATTTTCAAAACCCTGCTGCGCAAAAATGGGATATGCATTTGAAATGGAGGCCCGAGTTATTATATATATCATGAGTGATACGGAAATGAATCGAGTAATCTCTTCCTTTATCGAAGAAAAAGTATTTCTAATTTGCATGGTCCAATCGTTGATCCCGAAAATTTCTACAATAAAATTGGGTAGGTCGCTAGTATAGTTCCCTATCCACGATTTTGCTATTTCTATTTACTGAAATAATTTTACTGGAATATAGGAGGAATCCTCTGAATGGGTAGAAAGAGTAAGGTAAGTACGACCTGGAATGCTTTGCTTAGGTACAAAGTAAGAAACATTCTAATTGACTCGTTTTTCAGTCATTCATTGAATGATAAATCACTACAAGTGACGGAGATACACGATTTAAATAAAGGAAAATCCAATATTTGAAAATTGTATCTAGAATGACTGGAAAAGTGGAAACAAGACCAGATATAATTTGATCATTATGAAAAAATCCAAAATCGTTATAGACATAGCCAATCATTAGTTCCCAACCGTGGGGCGAATGGAATCCGATACATAAATCAGTTACTAAAAGAATGGAAAAGGCTTTTATTGTGTCGCTTAAATTATATAGGAATTCTTGAACCCAAGAATTAAGAAAAACAAGTTCTTCATTACCCAGAATAGAATAAGCACTTAGAATAACGAAACAGATTAGATTTGTCGAGAAGTGCAAAATTGTATGGATATGATCCTCATCGTGTATCTTGATCAATTGGATTGTTTCTTTGTGGAGCCCCATACGAAACTTTTGTAGATGTCTTTCCGGGAATTCCTTTACCATTTCATCCAAGAGAAATAGCTCCTCTAATTCTATGAATTTTTCTAGAATACTCTTTTCTTGAATATCGTTCAAAAAAGTTTCGGATTGCCTAGTATTCCACCAATTAGTAACCCAAGATTCTAGACTTTTATTAAATGAGAGAGTGATCCACCGGGGCAAAAAGACTACAAATACTATAAATGAAAGATATCGAAGGGGAATAGATGCGCTCTTTTTTGTCATTTTTTCATCTGTGAATTGTCACCTCATTCGTTGACTCTATGCGATCTAATATTTCTATCAAGCATAAGTTCTATTATAAGGTATCGCGCCTAGTAATTATTAATTTATTAATCGAGCCCCCATTTTTTAGTTGTGATTCAGAGGTTAGTCCTTGAATCTAGTGTAGAAAAAATACAGAAATAGAAGAAGAATCCACTTCGAATTCGAATTCAAATGAAGAAATAATAAAAAAATAGATTGTTTCCAGATATCTTAATTGATCAAATATTCGAAGTAATTACTCCCCTTTGATGAATGCCCGAAAGATTCAAATAAAGATTCCAATAATGAATATTTTTCGGATTTCGAAATGAAAGAACTTCCTGTTTATTAAAAAAGAAAATATCAAATATTTCGAAAAAAAAAATTGACAGACAAAAACAAAAAGGTTTCGTTTTATATTATGGCCGCCACGTACACGTTTGCCTTGCTTTTGCCCCACGAGGCGTTCTGAAGAAACTTTAATTAAGTAAGTTATGCTTATAGAAAAAAAGGATTCTTAGGGGTTTTCCTCTTGCTGAGAAAGCATTTGTTTTTTTATTTTGCAGTTTCTTTTTTCAAAATACTTCAATTGGTACACGCAAGAAATAGGCCAATTCCGCAGCCTTTTGCTCAATTTCCCGTGGAGTCAAATTCTCATCAGTACGAGTCAAGGGAACGTCTCCCAGGCCTCTGATTTCCATATAAAGGACACGACGAGCATAAATACCCTCTTTTACTTCTATTCTGATGGACTGAATATCTTTCATAAGGAATCGTAAAAAGATGCGGCGATTTTTTCCAGGAAATCCCCAACGAAAAATGCACACTATTCCTTCTTTTCTATCAAATCGATCATAACCGCTACCTACATTCCATGTAATTGTGCACCACAAATAGGAACTAATAAAGAGACCCGCGATCCCATAGAAAGACATTACGATCCCTTGTGGGAAAAAAAGGATTTGTTGAGACGGAAAAAGGGATATCAAATTCTTATCAAGATAACTAGAAATTCCAACCAATAAGAATCCTAATGAACCTAAAAAAAGGATAAACGCCCAGCAGAAATTACTTGTTTTGCGAGATCCTGCTATAAATTCTATCCATATATATTCTGATCGCCAACTCATACATAGTAGATCCGGTTGCATTTTATGGAATAACAAAAAAAAATTCACTTTACTTTTTTTCCGAAGTAACTCTCATCAACTAGTACTATTCTGATGTGAACTTTTAGTAGTAATTAATCGAATTGGTTAGATATAATAAAATAAAAGCATCCCCTTCATATGATTCCCTATCAATAGCTACATACATATGGATAGATTTACTTTAATTTCAGACATGAGTTTGGATCCCAGCCTATTTTTTTTTTAATTGCTAAAATTCGTCTGTCCATATATCATGTTTACGCATGTATAAGATCTTTTTCATTTATGTTCGGAGAAAGCCACCTGTTATTCTTATACAATATTCTACTAAATGGATATCCTTGTTCGCTAAGTCTTGAAAAAAAAAAACTAGATGAGATTTGACCACATCAGATTTAAAAAATCTTTTTTTTTTGAACATGAAGAGATAAAGAGGCCATTGCAATTGCCGGAAATACTAGGCCCACTAAAGGCACAAAAAAGGAGGGTAAGTTGTTGAGAATTGTCATAGAATGGGGTACCTCGATTTAATATTTGTACCTGTTATTGTTATAAGGATATCTTATAATAATTATAATTCATATTATAATTCGTATATTAGTATACTAAGTATATCGAAGTGAGTATATATAATAAGTGCAAGCAATGTCGAACTAAATAAACGGACTTATTCATCTTTCTACATGAAATAGATGTATATATGATAATCCACTTTCTTTATTATTCTTACTTCTTTTATTTTTATTCTTATATTGTTCTTATCTTCTTCTTCTAATTTCTTTTTTAATAAAAAAAGAGTCTCTTAAAAATTGAAAAATCCCCGAAAGATTCGTTAGAATCCGACCCAAGAGCAGGAATTCTTATAAAAGGGGACTTCTTGGGAGATATAGAAAGATGCAAGATTCTATATTTTCTATATTTGAAATAGATACATATAGAAGAGGCGAACAGAACACGAAATTCGTTGAATTTGCCTTGCCTCCTAATTCGAAGGAAGAATTCGCTGTTTATGTTGTTGTTTTTTTACCGATATTACTAATCAGCAATATCGGTAAAAAAACAACGATTATCCGCATGATTCTTTCTACAATTAAATCTTATGTCACCAAATAAAAATTCATTTTTTCGGTTTTTTATTTTGATTCTGATAAACTAACTAACTAGTTGTTCGCCACAAAAAAAAGTTGAACTCAAGACTCTACTTGATTGAATTTTTATTGAAAGGAAAAAAGGCGTGGAGCTGAAATAGCTCACTCAGAACACCTTTTAAAGGGTTACGTGGTACGATTGGATCGAATAAGCCCTTATGGAATAAATATTCAGCCGCTTGTGAACCCTCAGGTACTGTCTTATTCAATGTTTGTTCAATTACTCTTTTACCCGCAAATGCAATATAGGCATTAGGTTCGGCAATAATGATATCCCCCAACATACCAAAACTAGCTGTTACTCCACCAGTAGTAGGAGATGTAAGAATTGATACATAGAATAACTTTTTATTTGATTGATAATCATATAAAGCAGAAGATATTTTAGCCATTTGCATCAAGCTCAAACTTCCTTCTTGCATGCGTGCCCCTCCAGAAGCACACACTAGAATAAGAGGTAAAAGTTTATTGGTAGCATACTCGATCAAACGGGTGATTTTCTCGCCTACTACGGATCCCATACTACCCCCCATAAACTGAAAATCCATAACCCCAATTGCGACGGGAATCCCGTTTAGTTGACCTGTACCCGTTTGAACAGCCTCTGTTAATCCTGTTTTTTTTTGATAAGAATCAATACGATCTTTATAAGGTTCCTCTTCTGAATGAAATTCAATGGGATCCAGAGAAACCATGCCGTCATCCATCGGATCCCAAGTACCTGGATCGACCGAAAGTTCGATTCTATCTGAACTACTTATTTTCAAATAATATCCGCATTGTTCACAAATATTCATTTTTGACTTCAAAAATTTCTTATAATTTAATCCATAACAATTTTCACATTGAACCCACAAATGCCTGTATTTTTGAGTTACATCAAGATTATTCGAACTTTTTCTTATAGTTAAATCACTACCATTCGTAATAGTTTTTATATTGGAACTTTTGCTTTCACTGCTATTTCTACTTTCACCACAAATGTAATTATAAATGTAACTGTCACTGTAATTGTTACTACTACTTA